ATAAATGCTCAATACCCAAGTAGGCTTACAAAATTGATCATGATCAAATGCTTTATGGGTCGTCTCAGATCTTGCAATTGGCCTTTATTCCCTAAATATCGAGACTGTTTACATACAAAGCAAAGGATTTACTTGTTACTAATATAGTCTAGCCTCTGTTCTTCTTTAGATCCCTTGTTTCACTCCGATAGTATCATAAATCGAGTCAATGCAGAGGAAATGAATACATTTCTATACTATTTAGTAAGTGAAATATAGAAAACATAATCCGGATTATGCCAATCACTTATTCTACTGGATCTTACGGAGCCTGTTCATATCATACACGACATGATCGGGTCTGATCATAGAAAAGATTCTCTTCAAACGAACCGGCCTATCTTCTGTATGGGGCTTACGCGGTGGTTGGAACAAAGACACATTTTTTTGTTGTGAATTCAAATGTGGCAGATAGATAAGGACATATATCTGCAAGGCCCGATCAATAGTTCAAGTCACACACTCCCATAATCCATTTTATCTTCGGAAAATTCACTTCAACTATGAGTGTCAAAAAAATAATACATTTTTGTAGAGTTGAAGAGAAATATCCCAATACATGTCTTATTTTTTTTCAATAATCCATATTTGTAGCAATGAAATACTAGTGTTCCTACCCCAAGTGATAGATGATTGATTACAAGATGGTATATATTCTTTATAAAGGACCAGAAATACCTTGCTTACGTATCATTGGGAAGTGCATTAACATAAATACGGCGGTAAGAAGAGGTAATACAAAAGTGTGTAAACTATAAAAACGAGTCAAAGTGGATTGTCCTACACTAGCACTTCCGCGTAATAACTCTACCAGAGGCGAGCCTATTACAGGAATAGCGTCTGGTACGCCTGTTACAATTTTTACTGCCCAATAACCAATTTGGTCCCGAGGTAAGGAATAACCAGTTACACCAAAAGATGCGGTCAATACACCCAAAACCACACCTGTAACCCAAGTCAATTCACGAGGTTTTTTAAAGCCGCCGGTGAGATACACGCGAAATACATGCAGGATCATCATTAGGACCATCATACTTGCCGACCATCGATGAACTGATCGGATTAACCAACCAAAATTAGCTTCAGTCATTATATATTGAACAGAAGCAAAGGCCTCTGTAACGGTCGGACGATAATAAAAAGTCATAGCAAACCCGGTAGCTACTTGTACTAAAAAACAAGTAAGCGTAATTCCCCCTAGACAATAAAATATGTTGACGTGAGGAGGAACATATTTACTAGTTATATCATCGGCAATTGCCTGAATCTCAAGACGTTCTTCGAACCAATCATAGATTTTATTGAGATAGGTAAATCAAGGGGACCCCCCCGGAGAACCGTATATGAAAATTTCATCTCGTACGGCTCAAACAGAAACACCCAAATACTAGTTCTAACGGATGTGTGTAATAGAAAGTTTGAAATTTATTAATTCTATGATTTATGATTCAATTTTTTTTTGAAGATACTAAAGAATAAAAATCCGAAAGCTCTTCTTTGTGGTTATAATGCCAAAAAATCAAGTCGGCTCATTCGTCTATATATTGATCGTTATAGGCCTCTTGAATCTTCTATTTACCTATTTTCTTTGGTGTTATTTATGTGTAATGCGGCTTTACTGCTGTTTTCTTTATTATTGATAGGAATTCTCTTGTTAAGACCCTATGAATTGATTAAAACCTCAGATTCATACTAAAACCACGATGATTCAATAAAACCCTTTCAAACTAAGTCTAAGTCCCAAAATTCCCTGAGTAAGAACCATTGGATCATCACTTATTCAATGAATAGATATAATGACTAAAAATCCAAACCAAAGAAACCTTTGTTTTGTCCTTTGATCAAAATAAGCATAAACGAAAGTTTGAAAGAATAAAACTATTTCTATTTATAACTTCTAACTCTTTGAAAAAATTTTTTGAAGTCCGGACACGAGGTCTGACTATTAAGTATGAATCATAGTTCTAATAGTAATCTATTTCATATATTCCGTGCTCCAGATACTAGAATGAATATCCGACGAAGTAAAACCATCTCTATCAAGATCAAGATGACAGACCCATTCTCTGTACTATCCATAGGATCATTTATACCAAGTCACACACTCATATTCCGGAAATACAGAAACAAAGAAATTCCACGGTCAAACTACCAAAATAGAATGGGATAAAAATCAGAAACCTAAACGCTTCACTTTGTATTGAAAAAGCCAGTTAATGGTTCTTGTGAATCTAATTCATTGAAATTCCATCCAGTAAAATGGAAGAATTATAAATCTCCAAAATAATAGATAGGAATATCGCGAATAGAGCCATTGCGAGACCCATCAAAGGAGTAGTTCCCCACCCAGGAGCTACTTTACCATATTCTGAATTCAATGGTTTCAATAAACTCCCCGCATTAGTTCGTTTTGGGCGGCCAGATCTAGAACTACCTTCAACGGTTTGTGTAGCCATAATAT